ACTTAGTAAAATGGATATAACTGCTATAGAGGGTCCGAGACTGAATAAACGAATATCTCCTCTAGATGGGAGAAGATCCTCTTTGAAAAGTAGTTTGGTCCCGTCTGCTAGAGCTTGAAGAATTCCCAAAGGACCCGCGTATTCAGGTCCAATACGTTGTTGTACCCCTGCAGATATTTTTCTTTCTAACCATACAATTACTAGTATCCCTATTGTGATCCCCAATACAGGAGTAAAAATAGGGACAAGCAACCATATGAGCCCATAGACCTCTTTTAAGGATTCCAATCTGGAAAAAGAATTGATAGCCTGTACTTCTGTCGTATCAATTATCATTTTAACGATCAACTTCTCCCATAATGATATCTATACTACCTAGTATCGTCATAATATCAGCCAATTTCATTCTTTTAACTAGCTGAGGAAGAATTTGCAAATTGATAAAACCCGGCGGACGAATTTTCCATCTCCAGGGAAAAACACTCTGGTCTCCTATCAAAAAAATTCCCAATTCCCCCTTTGGGGCTTCTACTCTCACATAAAGTTCTTGTTTCGACAATTCAAAAGTGGGAGATGGTTTTTTACTAATGAATCGATATTCAAAATCATTCCAGTCGGAATCCCTTGCTCTATCAAAGCGTCGGACTTCTAAATTCTCATAGGGTCCTCCCGGAATTCCTTCCAGAGCTTGTTGAATTATTTTTATGGATTCTGTCATTTCACTGATTCGAACTAAATAACGAGCTAATGAATCTCCTTCTTTTTGCCATTGTACTTCCCAATCAAATTCATCGTAACACTCGTAATGATCAACTTTACGAAGATCCCATTGGATTCCGGAAGCTCGTAGCATTGGTCCTGATAAACCCCAATTTATTGCTTCCTCTCCGCCAACAACGCCTACCCCTTCAACTCGTTCCAAAAAAATCGGATTTTGCGTAATAAGCTTTTGATATTCAGCAACCACTGTTAAGAAATAATCGCAGAATTCCAAACATTTATCTATCCAGCCATGAGGTAGATCAGCAGCTACTCCTCCGATACGGAAATAATTATGCATCATTCGCATGCCTGTGGCAGCTTCGAATAGATCATATATCAATTCTCTCTCTCTGAAAATATAGAAGAAAGGAGTCTGCGCACCGATATCCGCCATAAAGGGGCCAAGCCATAACAAATGAGAAGCTATACGACTCAGTTCCAGCATAATTACTCTGATATAGCGAGCTCTTTTAGGGACTTGAATATTTCCCAACTGTTCTGGTCCATTTACCGTTATTGCCTCGGTAAACATAGTCGCTAAATAATCCCAGCGCGTTACATAAGGTAGATATTGTATAATTGTTCGGTTTTCCGCGATTTTTTCCATCCCTCTGTGTAAATAACCCAATATGGGTTCACAGTCAATAACATCCTCACCATCTAGAGTAATGATGAGTCGAAGAACGCCATGCATTGATGGGTGGTGAGGACCCATATTGACTATCATGAGGTCTTTTCTTGTAGCTGGTACAGTCATATGTTTTTTCCCCGATTCATTATTCCATGAATTGCTGAAAACGAAACGAAGTTCATCAAAATTCAAGATCTAATAAATCAAATAATTCAAAATGAATCTTCAAATTAACTTAACGAGTTTTTGGCTCCCGAATATCCAACTGACCAATTAATTCTTTATAACGTATTCTATTTTTCTTTGACAAATAAGCCAGCAACCGTTGACGTTTTCCCAGAGTTTTCCGTAGACCTCTCTGAGATAAATAGTCTTTTTTGTGCAATTCCAAATGGGAAGTAAGTCTCCGTATTTTATTGGTGAAACTGAATACTTGAAATTCAACGGACCCCTTGTTTTCTTCTTTTGCTTCTTGCGAAATAACCGAGATGAATGAATTTTTTACCATAAAAAGAATTCTTCTCCCCTTTTTCTTTCTTTTCTACAGATATGGAGTTTATCGATCAGTAAAAATAATGCCAGTCATTTTTATCTGGTATACACAATAATATGAATTTATTCATATACTACCTTTTCTATCAAATTGAATTAATCAATCCAGTTTGCAATTTGATTCGGATATAGATACAAAAAAAAGGTACAGTTGTTCACCTCCCCCCCCAAAAAAGAGAAAAATTTGGACCTAAGAATCTTCTTATCTTAGGTCATTGAATCAGTATCCTATACCAGAATGTAAATACCAGAATGTAAATGTAATATAACACAACGCGTGTGTACATCTGTTTGCCTTCATATATCATAGCAGATATGGCACGTGATATATAGGAAATTTACCATCAACTAATTCTCAATCGTGGATACATATATATCCTTGACATACTGAAACGGCTTCCGTTACTGGTATCAAACCAATAGCGATTCATACAAGCTAAATCTTCTAATCGATAATTTGGCCAAAGAAATAATTTCAATTTAATGAATTTATTTGTATCTGTATCCAATTTATTTGGATCTCTATCAAGATGCTTGCTCTCATCCAAAAATTGACCGCAGTTCCTTATGTTGTTCTCATTGCAAAATACTTTATTTCTATCCACAACATTCGTATTCTCCGAATTTAAACAAATTCGAATTCTCAATTCTTTACGACGTCTAGGAGATGAAATATTTTCAGGAATAAGAAAATCATAATGATTTTCATCCCTATTCCCAAGCGCCCTTTCATATCTATGTCTTGTAATGGATTCATCAAAATCATTCTTATCAGCATTTCCTCTTTCTCGACATTTTCTATTAGTTTGGTGTTTACTCTTATGGACCAGTGAAATAGCTATGGTTTGGTACATAATAAATTGTCCATCCCATTTTATAGACAGGCGGACCGGTTCGATAATCAATATTCCTTTTTTTATCAATTCTGTAAGAGTTAGATCCTTTTGAATCAGCATTACATCCAGACTCATTTCTCCTCTTTGAATAGAGGATATAGCAATTTGCTTTGGATTGTTCAGTCTAAGCAGGAGACAATATACCTTGATATTATTAATTATTTTTTGATTCAAATCATTATCCCATCTCAATTGAAAAAGCAAATATCTTTTCAGGAAGAAATCTAGTTCCGCTTCTGTGTTGCTCTTCAATTGCTTTTTCTTTCTACGCTTTTTTTGGTTTGGTAGATCTGATCCAAGATCCTCTTGGACTGACTGCTCTTTTTCTTCTTGATTTCGATTCTCTAATTCAAGATATTTTTTTTCATTAGATGATATACGAAGATCCTTTTTTTGTTTTTCGTTGATGTTTTTATTTTCACTAGTGTTTTGATTTCCATTAAAATGGAAAAGAAGTAATTTGATTGGTATGATCCACGGTTTAATCCTATATGCATCATAAAGTCCCAAAAATTCTGGGAAAAACCAAAGTTCCAGATTTGATATGGGACGATTTAGTATTTCTTCATTCATTCCCATCCAGTCAAAAAAGGTTTTTTTTTGATTGGATGGCTTGATTTGTTTATGAATCGCGAGATAAGAAAGATCTTTCTTATCAATTATTGAATAATAATAATTATTAGTTCCAGCCTTACTATTTTTATTAATGTTGGTCCCAGTATCCATATTGGTCCAGGCCTCAATATCGATCTTCTTTGTAAGACAAAAATAAATGATTCTCCAATCAAAATATTTTCTATCCGGATTTTTATCCGTATCAATAATATAATCTTCTCCTAGACAATCACTAATAGCTATACCTCCCGGCACATAAAAGAATTCGGGTTTATATGTGTTGTACTTCTTATAGTTATAGGGAGTTTCTCGGCCCTCGTTTACTTGTAACGGTGATCCAGAAATATATGAATCTTTCCTTTCTTCATAATTAATATATTTATGTGATAAAAGATCATATCTGTATTGTTTTTTCAATTTTTCTTTTTTACTCGGAAATGAATCCATTGCATAATCATTTTGTTTCTCATAATGAATTAATTGGTTTTTTTCATATGAATCCAACTTTGTTGAGGCCTTATTTGGAACCGTACGACTTTGATTAACTCTATTTTGGCATTTTTGCGGCACTAATCGAGACGATGTAGTCTGAGATAAATCATATTGATAGTGATAATGACTACTTAACCAGTTTTTCCACCCATTCATTCCAGAATTGCGAAGTTTCTTATGCCTTGATTCGGGATGAAATATTCCTTGTGTTCCAAAAAAATCCTTTATTCTATCCTTAAGAAAAAGAGATGTTCCGGGATATTGAAATACAGACCTCAAGTGATACTTATTAATAAGTTGGGTTTGTGATAATTTGTAAAATACATATGCCTGTGACAAGGAAAATAGGCCACAAAATTTCTGTGAATTCTTATTATTAATATTAGAATTAGAAAGCGGCTTTTTTATAGTCGAAATCAAATGAATTCTATTTTCATTTGTTTCATCAATTCCTTCTTGATTTGTTTCATCATTGTAACTGTATTTATCAATAATTTTTTTTTTTAAGTCAAGGAAAGGTTGTACATTGATCCTGCGAATATTAATGAAATATAGAAAGGTATCCATGTATATCTTTTCAATCCAAAATTTCATAAAAGAGTTCCGTTTACGTATTAATCTAGCACTTCTTCTTTTTAGTATCTGCCAAAAATTTTTCGGTGATTCTAATCTTTTATCATCACAACTTGTCTCGTTAGGACTAATATTCATATCTGGGATTAGAAATTTTTTTTTCTTGTCATTTGTTATTTTTTCGATTTGATTTCTGATTGTACTTGTCCTATCAACCAGATCCTTCATTTTTTTTTCTGTCAGTGAATAATTTGTCCAATCCATCGATCTAATTCGACTGGACGATTCGTGAATAATCTGATTATTTATTATAGTTATATAATTTTTTCTATTTTTATTTTCACTCAATTCATATACTTCTCTCAATCCAAATACTAGAATTGGGTTTACTTTTACAAGCTCTTTCATTATTCTTTTTATAAACAAGCCTATTTTGATAGTCCATCTTGCTCTTTCTTTCGAAACCTTTAGAAACCATT